AAAATTATACCTGTCTCAAGAGTATGATCCTTTTTTGAACGGACCATATCGTGGAACACCCCAACAGTGGTTTTCACCTTCAATCAGAAATAAACCAAATTTTAGAAAGACAGTTAAAATAAATAAGATTCATGGTATCCTTCTTTCTGGTACTGATTACACCGATTACCAAGACTTTAAACAGAAAGAATTTGAACAGAAAATGGATACATTTTATAAAAAAGAATTTTCAACAGAAATTAATATTTTTTTAACTTTCCTCCAAAAATTTGCTAGAAAAACAAGATTGAGTCTCAATTTGAAGAGCCCTTCTTTTTATAAAAAGTATAAAGACGAATTTTCAACTTTGATACCCTCAGAAATTAATATTTTGTTAACTTTCCTCCGTAAATTTGCTAGAAAAACAAGATTGAGTCTCAATTTGAAGGTCCCTTCTTTATTTTCAGAAAAAAAACATGATAAAAAAAGAAAAAAAAAATCTATTGGAATCAAAGAAATCGGTAAAAAAGTCCCTCGATGGTCATCCAAATTAATCAGCGAAATGGAAGGAGAATTTCTCGACTACGCATATGGGAACGTGCAGAAAGAACCCCATCTTTGCTCAAGAGCAATGAAAGAAATAGTGCTATCTAAAGAGCCGAAAAATTTGGCTGATCCCTATGCGCGCCAAGACTACGCGATTTACCTAGATATGTTGAATGAGCCGGATTTTGAGCGAGACCTAATCATGAGTTCTACACGCGCTCAAAGGCGGAAAGTTATTATTTTGAAACTGCTTCACCCAAAGCCGCAGTCCCCGCTTTTTTGGGGCAGAATCAAAAGTGTCCTCGGTTATTTTTTTACTCATCCAATAAAATTTATTTTTATAAATTGGATGGGTAAAAGAACAAAATCCAAAATTTTAAATTCTACAAAAAAACAGACAAAAACAAGAGAGGAAAAAGCGAAGATCGCATCCCAGGAAAAAAAAAGGGAAGAACTACTGCAGATACAAATGGAGAGCGTATGGGAAAACCTGCCATATGGACAGGGAATACGAAGTTCCTTATTACTAATGCAATCGTTTCTTAGAAAAAATATAAGTCTCCCTTTACTCATAATAGCTAAAAATATTGGCCGTTTATTATTTTTTCAAGTTCCTGAGTGGGCTGAGGATTTTCAGGAATTGAATAGAGAAAGGCATTTTCCATGCACCCATCTTGGTGTTGGACTAAACGATCAAGAGGTTTTGACCCATTTGATGGCAGAAGGTTTTGACATAAAAATCCTATATCCTTTCCGCTTGAAACCTTGGCACAGATCTAAGCTAAAAGCTCCTCGCAGAAATCGAATCAAAAAGAAAAAAAAACGAAATGTACAAAAGGAAGTGGAAGATGATTTTGGTTTTTTAACCATTTTGGGAATGGAAACTGAATACCCTTTCGGTTCTCCCCGAAAAAGATCGTCTTTGATGACTTCCTTTTTTAAACCCGTTTTAAAGAAACTAGGAAAACAAATGAAAAAAAAGAAGGCTTTTAAAGATTTTAAAGTTCTAGGAGTTTTCAAAAAAGTAATATCAGAATTCTCAAAGAGAAATCAAATTCCATTAGTTAGATCGCAAAAAATAGATGAATCAAGTGAAACTAAAAAAGATTCTATAATCAACAATCAGATAATTGAAGAATCGTTTACTCAAATTCGATCTATAGATCGGGCAAATTCTTTACAGACAGAACAAGAAATGAAGAATCTAACTGATAGAACAAGCACAATCAAAAATAAAATACAAAGACTTACAAAAGATAAAAAAAAAGAAACTTCCGGAATAAATAGTAGTACAAATTCTAATGTAGAATCACAACCACTAAAAAGGATTTGGCAAATATTAAAACGAAGAAACGCTCGATTAATCAGTCAATTCCATTATTTAAAATTACATTATTTTCTCAAAATTTTTATTGAAAAAATATACATAGATATCTTTCTACGTATCATTAATATTGCCAGAATCAATACACAACCTTTACCAGAAAAAATTATTGAGAAATACATTTCTAATAATGAAAGAAATCAAAAAAAAATAAACTTTTTTTCGGTTTCGACTATCAAAAAGGCACGTTCTAATTATACTATTAGAACTAGTAAGAAGAATTCACATATCTTTTATGACTTATCTTCCTTGTCGCAAAGATATGTATTTTTAAAATTATCACAACCCCAAGCTATTAACTTGTCTAAGTTAAGATCTGCTCTTCAATATCATGGAACATCTTTTTTTCTTAAGACTGCAATAAAGGATTCTTTTGAAATACAAGGAATATTTCATTCCGAATTAAGGCATAAGAAACCTCAAAGTTATGATCAATGGAAAAACTGGTTAAGAGGCCATCCTCAATACAACTTATCTCCGATTAGATGGTCTAGATTAATACCACAAAAATGGCGAAATAGAGTCAATCAACGTTGTACAGCTGAAAATAAAGATTTTCAAAAATGGAGTTCAGATGAAAATGAAAAAGACCTATTATTTCATTACACAAATCAAAATTTGTGTAAAGTATATTCAGTACCAAATCAACAAGAGAATTTTCAAAAATACTATAGATATGGTCTTTTATCATATAAATCTATTAATTATGAAACTAAGAAAGATTCATCTATTTATGGATCAACATTACAAGTAAATAAGAAGAAAAATCTTTCTTATAATTACACTATACACAAATTATTTAATGTTAATGGGGATATTGATCTCAATAATTTTCTAAGAAGGGCTAATATTATTGATAGTGACAAAAAGCCAGATCGAAAATATTTTGATTGGAAAATGCAAAATTTTGCTCTAAGCCAATTTGATATTGATAATGATAATAAAGCTTTTCATTATATTCAAATTCGTCAAAATCCAGAGATCAATCCACCCAATTCCAAAGAAATCTTTTTTGATTGGATAAAAATAGATAAAGAAAGACTAAGTAACCCCGTAACAAATTGGGACTGCGAACCTTGGTTCTTCCCGGAACATGTGCTACTTTATACTGCATATAAAGTGAAACCGTGGATTATACCAAGTCCACTTTTTCTTGGAAATTTGTCTTTCCCTATTAGTTTTAGTGAAACTAATAAAGAGATTCAAACTCAAAAAAATTGGGATTTTATACCCATTGAAAAAAGACTTCTTGTATCAAGGACAGGAACAGAAATTATAGAAACACCTTCTGAGGACTTGTACATGAAAATAGGTGGCGAAGCGTTTAGAGGAAGAATAAGAACCCCCAATTTAGTTCAGTATTGGCTTTTTCAATTGAAATGGTACAATTGTTTTGTGGGGGAAACAATACCCGGACTAATGCGACAATTTTCAGCCCAGCTAGAGTGGAATCTAAATTACAAAAAAGTGAACAAGTGGGTGATAACCTATCTGAGCAATAACCTATTGAGTATAAATCAACATCTCATTCACTATGAAACTACACTAGAGATGGATGAACTGGGGCAACTTGAGGTAGTGATTCTCGAATCGAATCGTCTGTATCTAGGAACTTATAGCCAAATTATTATGTATCAGACCATACGCATTTCGTTGGTTGATCAAAGTAAGCAAGAAATTAATCAAAAATACCGAAACCAAAGATATCTTAGCCATCAAAGAAGAACAGGAAATAGAAAGAAAAATCATTATGATTTTCTTGTTCCCGAAACTATTTTATCATCTAGACGTCGTAGAGAGTTGAGAATTCTAATTTCTTTCAATTTAAAGAATAGGAATGGTGTGGATAAAAATCCAATACTTTGCACCGAGCCTAAGATAAGAAACTGGGGTTTATTTTTGAATAAAAGTAAACATCTTGGTAGAAATCAAAAAAAATTAATGAAATTCTTAATGAAATTAAAGTTCTTTCTTTGGCCTAATTATCGATTAGAAGATTTAGCTTGTATGAATCGTTATTGGTTTGATACCAATAATGGGAGTCGTTTCAGCATGTTAAGGATATATATGTATCCACGATTCAAAATTCGTTGACGGTACATTCTTTCTCTATATTCCCTTGTATCAAGCTTTCAAAGGTCTCATTCAAGACTTACTCGAACAATACCCTATAATTCTAATTATAGGGTATTATGAAAGGAAACAAAACGGCGTAACATATGCCTTGTCTTACATCCCAGTTTCATATAAAATGCTACGATACTAAGTCAATGACGTATCAATTAGATCTACAAATGCATCAAGGAAATCTTCGTAATTTTAGGTTTCAGTTATTCACTTTTGTGAGTGTAAAAACCCTCTTTTTATATCCCTATCCGAATCAAATTCAAAATTGGATTGATTCATATTAATTGATAAAATAAGCAATCCATAAAGAAATTCAAATTCTTGTGTATACTACATTAAAATAGCCGGTATTATTATTACTGATCAATCAAATTCATATCTGTTCTGTAAAAGGGGGAGGGGGAAATTCTTTATATGCTAAAAGATGCATTCGTTTCAATTATTTTGCAAGAGGAAAACAAAGAAAACAGAGGGTCCGCTGAATTTCAAGTAGTTAATTTCACCAATAAGATACGGAAACTTACTTTACATTTGAAATTGCACAAAAAGGACTATTCGTCTCAGAGAGGCCTGCTAAAAATTCTGGGAAAACGTCAACGGCTGCTGGCTTATTTGTCAAACAAAAACAGAATACGTTATAAAGAATTAATTGGTCAGTTGAATATTCGAGAAACAAAAAACAAAAGCTGATTAATTTGAAGAGTTGGTTTGAATTATTCGCTTCAATTGTAATGAACTTCTTTTCGCTTTCAGCAATTCATGGAAGAATGAATCGGGAAAAAACCTATGACTACGCCAGTTACAAGAAAAGACCTCATGATAGTCAATATGGGTCCTCAGCACCCATCAATGCATGGTGTTCTTCGACTCATTGTTACTCTAGATGGAGAAGATGTTATTGACTGTGAACCGGTATTGGGTTATTTACATAGAGGTATGGAAAAAATTGCGGAAAACCGAACAATTATACAATATTTGCCTTATGTAACACGTTGGGATTATTTAGCTACTATGTTCACAGAAGCAATAACTGTAAATGCACCGGAGCAGTTAGGCAATATTCAAGTACCTAAAAGGGCCAGCTATATCAGAGTCATTATGCTGGAGTTAAGTCGTATAGCTTCGCATTTGTTATGGCTCGGCCCTTTTATGGCAGATATTGGGGCACAGACCCCTTTCTTCTATATTTTTCGAGAAAGAGAATTGATATATGACCTATTCGAAGCTGCCACCGGTATGCGAATGATGCATAATTTTTTTCGTATCGGAGGGGTAGCTGCTGATTTACCCCATGGATGGATAGATAAATGTTTGGATTTTTGCGATTATTTTTTAACAGAGGTTGCTGAATATCAAAATCTTATTACACGCAATCCTATTTTTTTAAAACGAGTTGAAGGAGTAGGCATTATTGGCGGAAAGGAGGCAATAAATTGGGGTTTATCGGGACCAATGCTACGAGCTTCCGGAATACAATGGGATCTTCGTAAAGTTGATCAGTATGAGTGTTACGACGAGTTCGATTGGCAAGTCCAATGGCAAAAAGAGGGGGATTCATTAGCTCGTTATTTAGTACGAATCAATGAAATGGCAGAATCCATAAAAATGATTCAACAGGCTCTAGAAGGAATTCCGGGGGGGCCCTATGAGAATTTAGAAATCCGACGCTTTGATACACTAAGAGATCCGAAATGGAATGATTTTGACTATCGATTTATTAGTAAAAAACCTTCTCCGACTTTTGAATTGTCGAAGCAAGAACTTTATGTGAGAGTTGAAGCCCCAAAAGGAGAATTGGGAATTTTTCTGATAGGAGATAAGAGTGTTTTTCCTTGGAGATGGAAAATCCGACCACCGGGTTTTATCAATTTGCAAATTCTTCCTCAGCTAGTTAAAAGAATGAAATTGGCTGATATTATGACGATATTAGGTAGCATAGATATCATTATGGGAGAAGTTGATCGTTAAAATGATAATTGATACAACAGAAGTACAAGCTATCAATTCTTTTTCGAGATTGGAATCCTTAAAAGAAGTCGATGGGATCATATGGATGCTTGTTCCTATTTTCAGTCTTGTATTAGGAATCACAATAGGTGTACTAGTAATTGTTTGGTTAGAAAGAGAAATATCTGCAGGGATACAACAACGTATTGGACCTGAATACGCCGGTCCTTTTGGAATTCTTCAAGCTCTAGCAGATGGTACAAAATTACTTTTCAAAGAGAATCTTCTGCCATCTCGAGGAGATATTCGTTTATTCAGTATCGGACCATCCATCGCAGTCATATCGATTCTACTAAGTTATTTAGTAATTCCTTTTGGCTATCATCTTGTTCTAGCTGATCTCAGTATCGGTGTTTTTTTATGGATTGCAATTTCAAGTATTGCTCCCATTGGACTTCTTATGTCAGGATATGGATCAAATAATAAATATTCCTTTTTAGGCGGTTTACGAGCTGCTGCTCAATCAATTAGTTATGAAATCCCATTAACTCTATGTGTGTTATCAATATCTCTACGTGTGATTCGTTGAGACATAAAATTGACCCTACTTCTTTTCTTTCTAGAAAGGGCCTTTGCTGAGTTGAATATATATTTTTCTTTTTGATTCATCATTCGGGTTGATGAACTAAACCAGATAGTTATATGAGTGAAAGAAACAGCTTCTAAATTTGCAGTAAAAAGATTGAATCTCATTTTCTATGTACAAGAGTGAAGTGAAAGTAAACATAAACATTAGAAGCTGTTTACCCCAAGATTGGTTAATTAGTGATCATAGCTTGAAGCGGGTGCAAAAGATCAACTATATGGGTTTTTACTATCTATTACCATACATGTATTACCCTAACGGCGGATTCGCAAAAGAGGTGGATAGTTAGGAACACCAAGGTACACAAAGGATTCGTAATAGAGATTATGTAAGTTATTCAACAGGATTTTTCTGTACATAAAAGGAATTCTAATTGGAACTTTAAGTTGGTAGAAATGATGAAGAAGTACTCCCCCCGATTCCGATCCAGAGTATCCTCCTATCCACCGATTAAGTAAATAACTATCAAGAACGAAGTAATCCTTTACTTTGTTTAAGTTTAAAGTCCCTTTTTCTGAGAAAGGAGAATAGGAACGAAAAAAAGAAACTAGAAAGAATATAATTGCACTAGAAAGAAAGAGATCTTTTTTATTCTTTCCTCTATTTAGAGAAATAGAATTCTTGTCATGATTCATGAACTAATGTAATACCTAATTGTTTTTCGTAATCGAAAATGCCAGGTTGAAATATCTATTGATATTGCTACAAGAAAGATTTTATTGAAAGCTTAAGTTATTCCTCAACAAAGAAAAATTTGAATTCTTAAAAGATAAGATCAATTCCGAAGCACTTTATTTTAAATATAGCAGACAGAATTCCATTGTCTAATTCGGGACACCTTATGGTAGATTTTGACTCTACCTATCCTACG